CATATTCATCAATCGAATCACTTTTTCGCTAAATACGAGACACCTAAGTCATACAAGTAAAGAGATCTATTCATCGATAAGAAAAAGAAAAAGCGTGAACGAGGGTTGGATTGATGATAAAATAGAATCCTGGGTCGCGAACAGTGATTCGATTGGTGATGAAGAAAGAGAATTCTTGGTTCCGTTCTCCACCTTAACGACAGAAAAGGGGATTGATCCAATTCTATGGAGTCTGACTCATAGTGATCATTTATCAAAGAATGACTCTGGTTATCAAATGATTGAACAACCGGGAGCAATTTACTTACGATACTTAGTTGACATTCATAAAAGGTATCTAATGAATTATGAGTTCAATACATCCTGTTTAGCAGAAAGGCGGATATTCCTTGCTCATTATCAGACACTCACTTATTCACAAACTTCGTGTGTGGCTAATAGTTTTAATTTCCCATCTCATGGAAAACCCTTTTCGCTCCGCTTAGCCTTATCCCCCTCTAGGGGTATTTTAGTGATAGGTTCTATAGGAAGTGGACGATCCTATTTGGTCAAATACCTAGCGGCAAACTCCTATGTTCCTTTCATTACGGTATTTCTGAACAAGTTCCTGGATAACAAGCCTAAAGGTTTTCTTATTGATGATATCAATATTGATGATAGTGACGATATCGATCGTGACCTTGATACGGAGCTGGAGCTGCTAACTACGATGAATGCGCTAACTATGGATATGATGCTGGAAATAGACCGATTTTATATCACCCTTCAATTCGAATTAGCAAAAGCAATTTCTCCTTGCATAATATGGATTCCAAGCATTCATGATCTAGATGTGAATGAGTCGAATTACTTATCCCTCGGTCTATTAGTGAACCATCTCTCCAGGGATTGTGAAAGATGTTCCGCTAGAAATATTCTTGTTTTTGCTTCGACTCATATTCCCCAAAAAGTGGATCCCGCTCTAATAGCTCCGAATAGATTAAATACGTGCATTAAAATACGAAGGCTTCTTATTCCACAACAACGAAAGCACTTTTTCACTCTTTCATATACTAGGGGATTTCACTTGGAAAAGAAAATGTTCCATAATAACGGATTCGGGTCCATAACCATGGGTTCCAATGCACGAGCTCTTGTAGCACTTACCAACGAGGCCCTATCGATTAGTATTACACAGAAGAAATCAATTATAGACACGAATACAATTAGATCCGCTCTTCATAGACAAACTTGGGATTTGCGATCCCAGGTAAGATCGGTTCAGGATCATGGGATCCTTTTCTATCAGATAGGAAGGGCTGTAGCACAAAATGTACTTCTAAGTAATTGCCCCATAGATCCTATATCTATCTATATGAAGAAGAAATCATGTAACGAAGGGGATTCTTATTTGTACAAATGGTACTTCGAACTTGGAACGACCATGAAGAAATTAACGATGCTTCTTTATCTTTTGAGTTGTTCTGCCGGATCGGTCGCTCAAGACCTTTGGTCTCTACCCGGATCCGATGAAAAAAATGGGATCACTTCTTATGGACTCGTTGAAAATGATTCGGATCTAGTTCATGGCCTATTAGAAGTAGAAGGCGCTCTGGTGGGATCTTCACGGACAGAAAAAGATTGCAGCCGGTTTGATAATGATCGAGTGACATTGCTTCTTCGGCCCGAACCGAGGAATCTCTTAGATATGATGCAAAACGGATCTTGTTCTATCCTTGATCAGAGATTTCTCTATGAAAACTACGAATCGGAGTTTGAAGAGGGGGAGGGAGAAGGACCCCTTGACCCGCAACAGATAGAGGAGGGTTTATTCAATCACATAGTTTGGGCTCCTAGAATATGGCGCCCTTGGGCCTTTCTATTTGATTGTATCGAAAGGCCCAATGAATTGGGATTTCCCTATTGGGCCAGGTCATTTCGGGTCAAGCGGATCATTTATGATGAAGAGGATGAGCTTCAAGAGAATGATTCGGGGTTCTTACAGAATGGAACCGTGCAGTACCAGACAAGAGCTAGATCTTCCAAAGAACAAGGCCTTTTTCGAATAAGCCAATTCATTTGGGACCCTGCAGATCCACTCTTTTTCCTATTCAAGGATCCGCCCCCCGGCTCTGTGTTTTCACATCGAGAATTATTTGCAGATGGAGAGGTGTCAAAGGGGCTTCTTACTTCCCAAACAGATCCTCCTACATCTATATATAAAGGCTGGTTTATCAAGAATACGCAAGAAAAGCACTTCGAATTGTTGATTAATCGTCAGAGATGGCTTAGAACCAAAAGTTCATCATCTAATCGATCTTTCCGTTCGAATACTCTATCCGAGAGTTATCAGTATTTATCCAATTTGTTCCTATCTAACGGAACGCTATTGGATCAAATGACAAAGACATTGTTGAGAAAAAGATGGCTTTTTCCGGATGAAATGAAAATTGGATTCATGTAACGGGAGAAGGATTTCCCATTCCTTAGCCGGAAAGATATGTGGCCATGAAAGAAGGAT